TGGTGTATAATATTAGAATATTCAGTACAATTTATTTTTTATATTTTTTGGCAGAGGTTTTTAGGTAAAAATAATTGGGATGAAATTGATTATATATATATATATATATATCTATAAATGCCATTTTTACTGTAACTTATTGGCTTACGCGTTCTCGAGTCCTTCTTGGTTTAGGGGTTTGACAAGAATAGCAGGATTACGTGAGCGTAGGGGGGTAGGGGGGTTTGACGCGTGAAAACGAAAATATTTTATGTTTTTATTTTTTGAATTTATGTCTTACAATCATTAACTTATATTATAACATTCAAGAGAATATGTCCCACCTTGATTAACATTTTGAATTTGCACTTTGAAATGCAAGATGAAAAGAAACCAAAAAAAAGATACCCTATGCATATAAGAGAACGCCCGGCTTGGTTGGGTAACGAGACATATGTACTACACCATTAATCAGATGCCAGGATAATTAATATGATGGGGAATACTATAGTTACGTACCTGAAATAGGAACCAGATGCCAGTAATAGATCATTTTATGCAACCCCCACAATCATTGCCCTTGATTCTATCATGCATGATATGCCTTTATATAAATTAGTTGGTGGTCTCTTACTACATTAATATGTTTTAGTTAAATTTTAGTTGGGTCATTCAAAGGAAAAATTGGAGGTTGAGTTTTAGGGGAGTCAATCAATTGCTCGGTTTAAATGAATTAAAATTATGAGTTTTAATATTATGCTTTGAGTAATATCTTAATATTTAGTACCTGCTTTATGGTCTAAATAATAATATGGTGATAATACATATATGTACTAATACATTATGTAATATCTTAATATTTAGTACCTGCTTTATGGTCTAAATAATAATATGGTGATAATACATATATGTACTAATACATTATGTAATATCTTAATATTTAGTACCTGCTTTATGGTCTAAATAATAATATGGTGATAATACATATATGTACTAATACATTATGTAATATCTTAATATTTAGTACCTGCTTTATGGTCTAAATAATAATATGGTGATAATACATATATGTACTAATACATTATGTAATATCTTAATATTTAGTACCTGCTTTATGGTCTAAATAATAATATGGTGATAATACATATATGTACTAATACATTATGTAATATCTTAATATTTAGTACCTGCTTTATGGTCTAAATAATAATATGGTGATAATACATATATGTACTAATACATTATGTAATATCACTGTTGGGCGTTTCAGAAAATAGTTTAGATTAGAATGCTGGCTTTGGGTGTCAGTGGTGGGAGTTAAAGTCTCTCTTTTCTGGCACTAGGGTGGAATTTAACCTCCAGTCTTCGGATTACAAGACCGATGCTTTAGATTAAGCTACTAGGGCGGGTTATTCTAGTATTTTGTTTTCTAGTCAACCTGCTAGAGGAATAAAGATAAGGAATAGTGCGAAGTATAGGGCGGATGCAATTTGTCCAATAATGATAAGTGGGTGTTCTACTGGCATGCCTCCAATTCATGTTAAAATAATCATATCTGCTACTAAGGTTCAAAATAAAAATTGGGTGATAGGGCGGAATGTAAGTCCTCGTTGTTTTGATGTGTGTAGTAGTGGGACGACTATTAATACTAGGATGGAAAAAAGTAGCGCGAGAACGCCTCCAAGTTTGTTTGGGATCGATCGTAGAATGGCGTAGGCAAATAAGAAATATCACTCTGGTTTGATGTGTGGCGGAGTAACTAACGGGTTGGCAGGGGTGAAGTTTTCTGGATCTCCTAGGAGATTTGGGGTAAATAGTGCTAGTAATATTAGGGCTAATAATATAATTATAAATCCAAGGAGGTCTTTATAGGTAAAGTAGGGGTGAAATGGGATTTTATCTGCGTCTGAGTTTAGGCCAATCGGGTTGTTTGACCCTGTTTCATGTAGAAATAGGAGATGTAGGATGGTTATTGCGGCAATGATAAACGGTAAGAAGAAGTGGAATGCGAAGAATCGTGTTAGTGTTGCATTGTCTACTGAGAATCCGCCTCAGATTCATTGGACCAATATATCCCCTACATAGGGCACGGCGGATAGGAGGTTTGTGATGACTGTAGCGCCTCAGAAGGATATTTGGCCTCACGGGAGGACATATCCAACGAAGGCTGTTATTATTACTAACAGTAGTAGGATTACACCAATGTTTCAGGTTTTTTGGTGTAAGTAAGATCCGTAGTATAGGCCTCGAGCAATGTGAGCGTAGATGCAGATGAAGAAGAGTGATGCTCCGTTAGCGTGGACATTGCGGATTAGTCAGCCGTAATTTACGTCGCGGCAGATGTGGATTACTGATGAAAATGCGGTTGATATGTCTGAGGCATAATGTATAGCCAGGAATAGGCCGGTTAAGATTTGGGTAATTAAGCATAATCCTAGTAGAGAACCAAAATTTCATCACGTGGAAATATTTGATGGTGCTGGTAGATCAACTAGTGCTTCGTTGGCGATTTTTATTAGGGGATGCGTTTTTCGTAGATTTGCCATTAGGTGGTTTTTGTAGTTGAATACAACGGTGGTTCTTCAAGCCATTGGTCTTGGTTAAAGTCCAAGCAAGAATTATGGCTTTTTCTGTGCTGTTATTATTAGTGGCCTTGATTGCTGGCTTAGTTGCTGTTGCTTCTAATCCTAGCCCCTATTTTGCCGCTTTAGGGTTGGTGATTGCGGCGGGGGTTGGGTGTGGGGTTCTTGTTTGCCACGGAGGGTCTTTTTTGTCACTGGCTTTGTTTTTAATTTATTTAGGCGGAATGCTTGTAGTTTTTGCTTATTCAGCTGCTTTGGCAGCTGAGCCTTTTCCTGAGGCTTGGGGTAGTAGTTCTGTTTTAGGGTACGTAGTAATTTATTTTCTTGGTGTAATTTTAGTGGCAGGGATTTTTTGGGATAGTTGATATGAGGGTTCTTGGGTAGTTGTAGATGGGTTAAAAGAATTTTCTGTTCTGCGTGGTGATGTTAGTGGTGTAGCTGTTATATATTCATTTGGTGGGGGGATGTTAGTGATTTGTGCTTGAGTGCTGCTTTTAACTTTATTTGTAGTGCTGGAACTTACACGTGGATTAGATCGTGGGACTCTTCGTGCAGTTTAGATAAGGGCTGGGGCAGTGGCTAGAATTAGGGTTAGGAGGAAGATGGTTAAATAGGTTTTAATTATTCCTTGAGTAATGTCGTTTGTAATTTTGGACATAGTTGTTTGTGTCAATGCTAGGTTTTTTGGCCCGATATTTTTTAGTCATGTTTTGTCTAGCTGGGTGGCGGCTGTTTGGCCTAGGGTGAGTTTGAGTTTTGGTAGTAGTCGGTGGATAATTATTGGGAAGAATCCTAATATGTTTGAGAAGTGGTGAATTTTGGTTATTGGAGTAATTTTTACTTGTTTGCTTGTTATATTAGTTAGTTCTATGGCTGTTAGTAGTCCAATAATTGTTACTGCGAGGGCTGCTGTTTTTATGATTATCGGTATTGTTATAATTGGCGTTTTTATTGGAGGGAAACTTTGTGTAATAATAAGTCCTGCAATAATGCTTCCTCAGGCAAGTCGTTTGATGGGGTTAATTGCTAGTAGGTCGTTTTCGTTGATTGGTGATAGTGGTAAGAATCGTGGGGTTCCTATAATTACAAAGTATACGAGTCGGAAGCTGTACACGGCGGTGAATGATGTGGCGATTAGTGTTAGAGTTAGGGCCCAGGAGTTTAAGTATGAAGTATTCAGGGCTTCAATGATAGCGTCTTTTGAAAAGAACCCTGCTAGGAATGGGGTTCCTGTGAGGGCTAGGCTGCCGATTGTGAAAAAGGCTGAGGTAGCTGGCAGGATATTGAGTAAGCCCCCTATTTTTCGGATGTCTTGTTCGTCGTTTAGGCTGTGAATAATTGATCCTGAGCACAAGAAGAGTATGGCCTTAAAAAAGGCGTGCGTGCAGATGTGGAGAAATGCTAGTTGTGGTAAGTTTAATCCAATTGTGACTATTATTAATCCTAGTTGGCTAGATGTGGAAAAGGCTACGACTTTTTTAATATCATTTTGGGTTAGGGCACAGGTGGCTGTAAATAGTGAGGTTAGGGCACCGAGGCAGAGGCAGGTTGTCAGGATCATTTGATTGTTTTCTATCATTGGGTGGAGACGGATTAGTAGAAAAATTCCAGCAACGACTATAGTACTTGAATGGAGTAGGGCAGATACTGGTGTGGGGCCTTCTATGGCGGAAGGAAGTCATGGATGTAAACCAAATTGAGCTGATTTTCCTGTTGCTGCCAGAATAAGTCCTATAAGTGGAATTATTATATCAAAGTTTTTTGAAAGTGTAAATATTTGTTGTATTTCTCAGGAATTAAAGTTTGTTGCGAATCAGGCTATGGTTATGATTAATCCAATATCTCCTACTCGGTTGTAAATTACAGCTTGGAGGGCGGCTGTGTTAGCGTCTGCTCGTCCGTGCCATCATCCGATGAGCAGGAATGATATAATTCCTACGCCCTCTCAGCCAATAAATAGTTGGAATATGTTATTAGCTGTGACTAGGATAATTATTGCTACTAGAAATGTAAGTAGGTATTTGAAGAATTTGTTAATGTTTGGGTCAGAGTATATATATCATAGTGCAAATTCTAGGATTGATCAAGTGACATATAATGCTACTGGGGTAAAGATTAGGGAGTAGTGGTCAAATTTAAAGCTAATATTTACATCAAATGTTTGGGTGTTTATTCATTGTCAGTTTGTAATAATACCTTCTGTTTTTAAGTTAAGGAAGATTATGAGTGGAAGAAGGCTAATTAGGAATGCAGAGCTAACGGCAGTTTTAGTTATTTTTGCTATATTAAATTGTTGGGTTGGGTTTAGTGTTAGGAGTAGGGGGTAGATTAAGATAATTAAGGTTAGTAGAAGAGATGCATATATAATTAGGGTCATATAGCTTTCACTTGGATTTGCACCAAGAGTTTCTGGTTCCTAAGACCAGCGGATGGGCTATTATCCTTTGAAAGCTTAAGGAATCCGCGGACTTTAACCGCGGGGTGTAAGGGTTAGCAGTGCTTACGTTTGTCTGTTCTTCCTTGGTGAGTAAGGGGGGTTTAACCCCTATCTTTAGAATCACAATCTAATATTTTGATTAAACTATACTTACAATAGCATCATCCTCACATAAGTTCTGGTTTCGTGATTAGGAGGAGGGTGGGGATTAGATGTATGGTTATTAGCAGATGTTCTCGAGAATGATAGGGTTGTAGGCTTGTGATGTGGTTTGGTGTTGGGCCTCGTTGTGATATGAGGAACATATATAGGGAGTATCCGGCTGTAATTAGTGTGCCTAGCCCGGTTAATAGAATTGTTCATGGGGATCAGTTGAATAGCGTGGTAATAATTGTTAGTTCCCCTATCAGGTTGGGTAGTGGGGGGAGTGCTAAATTTGCTAGGTTGGCAATAAATCATCAGACTGCGGTTAGTGGGAAGATCACTTGTAATCCTCGGGCAAGTATTATTGTTCGACTGTGGGTTCGTTCGTATATTGTATTACCTAGACAGAATAGTGCTGAGGATACTAGTCCGTGGGCAATTATTAGGGTAATAGCCCCTGAGAATCCTCAGGGGGTTTGGATTAGAATACCTCCTGCTACTAATCCCATGTGGCTTACGGATGAGTAAGCGATTAGGGATTTTAAGTCTGTTTGTCGTAGGCAGATTGACCCGGTTATAATAATTCCCCATAAGGCTAAAATAATAAATGGGTAGGCTAACTCTTTTGAGAGGGGGTCGAGTATAATTATTATACGTATTATTCCGTATCCTCCTAGTTTTAGTAGGACTGCTGCTAGTACTATTGATCCTGCTACTGGGGCTTCTACGTGTGCTTTTGGCAGTCACAGGTGGACTCCGTAAAGTGGTATTTTAACTAGAAATGCGATTAGGCAGCCAGCTCATCAGATTATATGGCCTCAGGAGTTAAGTTGTAGTGGTTGTGAGTATTGAAGGATTAGTATGGATAGTGTTCCTGAAGAGTATTGAAGTAGAAGTAGGGCTACTAGGAGTGGTAGTGACCCTGCTAGTGTATAAAATAGGAAGTAGGTTCCTGCATTGAGTCGTTCGGTTTGGTTTCCTCATCGTGTAATAATGATTAATGTTGGAATAAGTGTGGCTTCAAATATAATGTAGAATATGATGATTTCTGTGGCTCCGAATGCTATAATTAAGAAGGTTTGTAATGAAGCAAGGAGTGTAATGTATGAGCGTTGTCGGTTGACTGGCTCTGAGTTAATGTGGTTTTGGCTGGCTAGAATTATTAGTGGTAGAAGTCAGCATGTGAGTACTAATAGCGGTGTTGATAAGGGGTCTGTAGCTAAATATATGTTGGAGGTGGCTCATCCGGTTTCGGATGTTCATTTTAGTCAGGTTAAGCTGATAAGGGCAATTAATAGACTGTGTGCGGTTGTAGCTGTTCATAATCACTTATGGGAAATTAGTCAGATTGTTGGGAATAATATGATTGTTGGTATAAGTACTTTTAGCATTGTAAAAGGTTGAAGTTTTGTAGTCGGTCAGTTCCATGGGTCCGAGCGGCGGCTACTAGTAACGCTAAGCCGGTGCTTGCTTCGCAGGCAGAGAAGGCTAGAAGTATTATAGGGGCTGTTGAAAATCCTGTAAATTCAAATTGTAGGGCTCATAAGGCTAGTGCAATAAATAAGGATAATATTATTCCTTCTAAGCAGAGTAGCGCGGAGAGAAGGTGGGTTCGGTGAAATGCTAGTCCTATTAGTCCTAGAAAAAATGCTGAGCTAAAGCTAAAATGTACGGGTGTCATAAGGGAGTCGTGGAATTAAACCGCGGTTTTCTGAGCCGAAATCAGAAGTCTTATCTTGGACTAGCTCCCTATTCTGCTCATTCTAGTCCGCCTTGGGCTCATTCGTATATTAGTCCCAGGGTTAATAGGGTTAGGATAGTTAAAGTTCAGAAGAATGTGCTAGTGGGGTTGTTGAGTTGGTCTCCTCAAGGCAGTGGGAGTAGTAGGGCAATTTCTAGGTCAAATAGTAAAAATAAGATGGCTACTAAGAAGAAGCGAAGAGAGAATGGTAGTCGGGCGGATCCTAGAGGGTCGAACCCACATTCATATGGTGATAGTTTTTCTGCGTCTGGGTTAATTTGTGGTAGTCAAAAGGATACGGTTACTAGGGCTAGTGACAATACTGTTGCAATTAATAGGGCGGTGGAAATTAGATTCATTATCTTTCCTTGGGGTTTAACCAAGACTGTGTGATTGGAAGTCACTTGTACTAGCTTTAAATACTAGAAAGATTATGAGCCTCATCAGTAGATGGAGACGTAGAGGAATAGTCATACTACGTCGACGAAATGTCAGTATCAGGCGGCGGCTTCAAAGCCAAAGTGGTGTTCTGATGTAAAATGATATTGGATTTGGCGTAGTAGGCAGACTGCTAGGAAAGATGATCCAATAATAACATGTAATCCGTGGAAACCTGTGGCTACAAAGAATGTTGAGCCGTAGACTCCGTCTGCAATTGTAAAAGGTGCTTCGTAGTATTCTATAGCTTGAAGTGCGGTGAAATATAGCCCTAGTAAGATAGTTAATGCTAGGGATTGAATGGCTTGTTTTCGTTTTCCCTCCATAATGCTGTGGTGGGTTCATGTTACTGTGACTCCTGATGCTAGTAGTACGGCTGTGTTTAGAAGTGGTACTTCGAAAGGGTCTAGGGGAATAATTCCTGATGGCGGTCAGCATCCTCCAAGCTCTGGTGTTGGGGCTAGGCTTGAGTGGTAGAAAGCTCAGAAGAATCCTAGGAAGAAGAATACCTCAGAGGTGATGAATAGAATTATTCCGTATCGTAACCCTTTTTGAACTGGCGGTGTGTGGTGGCCTTGGAAGGTTCCTTCTCGGATAATATCTCGTCATCATTGATATATAGTTAGGAGTAAGAGGATTATTCCTAGGGTTATTAGTGTTGTTGAATGGAAGTGAAATCAGATTGCTAGGCCGGATGTTATTAATAGGGCAGCGATGGCTCCGGTTAGAGGTCATGGGCTTGGGTCAACTATGTGGTAGGCATGTGCTTGGTGGGCCATTAAACGTTTTCTTGTAAATAGAGGCTTAGAAGAAGTACAAATACATATGCTTGAATTATTGCTACTGCAACTTCTAGTAGAGTGAGCAGAAAGAGTACGGTGGCAGTTAGAACTGCTACTGTGGGTATTAATGGTATGAGAACAAATACAGCTGTAGCGATGAGTTGAATTAATAGATGGCCTGCGGTTAGGTTGGCAGTGAGTCGAACCCCTAGAGCTAGTGGTCGAATAAATAGACTAATTGTTTCGATAATAATTAGTACTGGGATTAGGGGAATTGGTGTTCCTTCTGGCAGAAGGTGACCTAAAGCAACTGTTGGTTGATTTCGCATTCCAATAATTACTGTAGCAAGTCATAGTGGTACGGCAAATCCTATATTAAGTGATAATTGTGTTGTTGGTGTGAAGGTATATGGTAATAAGCCTAATATATTAATTGTAATTAGAAAGATTATTAATGAGGCTAACAATGGTGCTCATTTGTGTCCTCCTGTGTTTAATGGTAATATAAGTTGGTTTGTAAATCGGTTAATAAACCATCCTTGGACTGTAATAAGTCGGTTATTAATTCATCGGGATGGGGGGGTTGGGTATAGTGTTCATGGTAATGTAATTGCAATAGCAATTAATGGAATTCCTAGGAAATATGGGCTTGCAAATTGGTCAAAGAAGTTTGCTATCATGGTCAGTCTCAGGCTTCAGTTTTGTGTTTTTCGGCACTTACTGGGGTTGGCTCGTTTGGTGAGATGTGGTTTAGAATTTTAGTTGGGATGATGGTTAAAAAAACTAGTCAGGAGAATGTTAAAATTGCAAATCACGGGTCGGGATTTAGTTGTGGCATTTCACTAGGGGTGGTCGGGAGTCACCAATCTTTGGCTTAAAAGGCCAATGCTTTGTCCAATATTTAGCTTCTTAGTGAGGCGTCTTCTAGCATTAGTGAGGACCAGTTTTCAAAGTGTTCTAGCGGCACTGATTCAACTACAATTGGTATAAAACTATGATTTGCTCCGCAGATTTCGGAGCATTGTCCGTAAAACAGTCCTGGTCGGGAGGCAATAAAAGCGGTTTGATTTAATCGTCCTGGGACCGCATCTATTTTTATTCCTAGCGAAGGGACAGCTCAGGAGTGCAGTACATCTTCGGCGGACACTAGAATACGAATTGGGGACTCTATTGGAATAACTATTCGGTGGTCTGTTTCTAATAATCGGAATTGCCCTGGGGTAAGATCTTGGGTTGGTACTATATAGGAGTCAAAGCCGAGATTTTCGTAGTCTGTATATTCATAACTTCAGTATCATTGATGCCCTATTGCTTTAATTGTTAGATGGGGGTCGTTGATTTCGTCTATAAGATATAGAATGCGTAGGGAGGGTAGGGCAATTAATACTAAAATGATGGCTGGAAGAATGGTTCATACAATTTCAATTTCTTGAGAGTCTAAAATGTATTTATTGGTAAGTTTGGTTGATACTATAGCGGCAATGATATATAATACTAAAGTGCTAATCAGGAATACGATCATTAGTGCATGGTCATGAAAATGAAGGAGTTCTTCTATTACGGGTGATGCTGCGTCTTGAAATCCTAGTTGTGTTGGGTGTGCCATTAGGTCTATAGTTTAAGACATGCAGGAGTTCAACCTGCAGTTTCATCTTGACAAGGTGATGTAATTTGCATTTTACTAATGTCTTAAAGAAAGTGACAGAGTGGATATGTGGCTGGCTTGAAACCAGTATATGGGGGTTCAATTCCTCCCTTTCTCGTTAATTTGATTGAATTTGTACGAATGCTGGTTCTTCGTAGGTGTGGTATGGGGGTGGGCAGCCGTGGAGTCATTCTACGTTTGTTGTTGTAAGTTCCACAGACAGTACTTCTCGTTTAGCAGCAAAGGCTTCTCATAAGATAAATAGAAATATGATTACCGCCACTAAAGAAATTAGTGACCCGATGGATGACACTGTGTTTCATAAAGCATATGCATCCGGATAGTCGGAATATCGTCGTGGCATGCCTGCTAGGCCTAGGAAGTGTTGGGGAAAGAATGTTAGGTTGACTCCAATAAACATAACTCCAAAGTGGATTTTTGTTCAAGCGTTGTGGAGCGTATAGCCGGTGAGTAGCGGGAATCAGTGTACAAAGGCTGCTATAATAGCAAATACAGCACCTATTGATAATACATAGTGGAAGTGTGCTACTACATAGTAAGTGTCATGGAGTACGATGTCTAGTGATGAATTAGATAAAACAATACCTGTTAGTCCTCCTACTGTGAATAGAAAAATAAAACCTAGGGCCCATAGCATAGGTGTTTCTCACTTAATTGACCCTCCGTGCAGAGTGGCTAGCCAACTGAATACTTTTACGCCCGTTGGGATCGCAATAATTATTGTTGCAGATGTAAAATATGCACGAGTGTCTACATCTATTCCGACAGTAAACATATGGTGAGCTCATACAATAAACCCTAGTAGCCCGATGGCCATTATGGCTCATACTATCCCTATATAGCCGAATGGCTCTTTTTTACCTGAATAGTAGGCTACAACATGAGAAATGATCCCAAATCCTGGGAGAATAAGAATATAAACTTCTGGATGACCAAAAAATCAGAATAGGTGTTGGTACAGAATTGGGTCTCCTCCGCCTGCTGGGTCGAAGAATGTGGTGTTGAGGTTTCGATCTGTCAGAAGTATTGTAATTCCGGCAGCTAGGACTGGAAGTGAAAGTAGTAGTAATACAGCGGTTACAAGTACGGATCAAACAAATAGAGGTGTTTGATATTGTGAAATAGTTGGGGGTTTCATATTAATGGTTGTAGTAATAAAATTGATTGCTCCGAGAATTGATGAGACACCTGCTAAGTGCAGTGAGAAAATTGTTAGGTCAACGGATGCTCCGGCGTGAGCTAGGTTTCCTGCAAGTGGCGGGTATACTGTTCATCCCGTTCCCGCTCCAGCTTCAACGCCAGAGGAGGCTAATAGGAGTAGAAACGATGGTGGTAGTAGTCAGAAGCTTATGTTGTTTATTCGTGGGAATGCTATATCGGGGGCTCCAATTATTAGTGGCACCAGTCAGTTCCCAAATCCTCCAATAAGGACAGGTATCACTATAAAGAAAATTATTACGAAGGCGTGAGCAGTAACGATGACATTATAAATTTGGTCATCTCCCAAGAGCGATCCTGGTTGGCTCAGCTCGGCTCGGATAAGGAGGCTTAGGGCGGTTCCGACTATTCCAGCTCAGGCACCAAATACCAGATAGAGGGTGCCAATGTCTTTGTGGTTAGTAGAGAAGAATCAGCGTGTGATTGTCACAGGTAGGGTGGCCGAGTGAAGGTTGCGGGTTGTAGCCCCGAAGACAGAGGTTTAAGCCCTCTCCCTACTAGCCCTGTAGTGTAGTTCACGTCGGATTGCAAATCCGAAGACGCAGGTTAAACTCTGCCCGGGCTTTCCCCGCCTTTTTAGGCTTAGACGGCGGGGAAAGTAGGTGGAAGCTCGCTGGTTTGGGCGCTTAGCTGTTAACTAAGAGTTTGTAGGATCGAGGCCTTCCCACCTAGAAGGGCTTTAGCTTAATTAAAGTATCTGATTTGCAGTCAGAAGATGTGAGTTAATTTCTTGCAAGTCTTATCAGGGATTAGAAGATTTTCACTTCTACTTAAAGCTTTGAAGGCTTTTGGTCTGGTGTTATCCTAAATCCCTAGGTGAAAAGTATCAGGACGGTTGGGGTTATTGGCAGTAAGCCCAGGGCGGTTGTAGTAAATAGGGTAAGGGGTAATGAAGTTTGGGTGGTGTGGGTTCGTCATGATGCTGGTGAGTTAGTTATGTTTGGGAAAATTGTTAGTGTTATTGCGTAGCATAGTCGAAGGTAGAAGTATAAGCTAATTAAGGCGGCTAATGTTATGGCTGTGGCGATAATTGGTATGTCTTGTTTTGTTAGTTCTTGTAGAATTAGTCATTTTGGTATAAATCCTGTAAGTGGCGGCAGACCTCCTAGAGATAGTAGCAGGAGAGCAGTTATTGACGTTAGGGTTGGATTTTTTGGTCAGGCAGTTGTGAGTATATTGATTTTGGTTGATGTTAATGTTTTTATGGTTAGGAATGCTGCGGAGGTTATAATGATGTATGTTCCTAGCGCAATTAAGGTTAGTTGGGGTGCGTATTGGGCTACGATAATTATTCAGCCTATATGTGCGATTGAGGAGTAGGCCATAATTTTTCGTAGTTGGGTTTGGTTGAGTCCTCCCCACCCTCCTACGAAGGTGGATAGGGCTCCCAATAGTGTTAGTAGTATTGGATTAATTGTTTGTGCTGTTTGGATAAGTAGTGCTAGTGGGGCAAGTTTTTGTCAGGTGGATAGAATAAGTCCCGTTGTCAGGTCTAATCCTTGAAGAACTTCTGGTATTCAGAAGTGTATTGGAGCGAGTCCAATTTTTAGTGCTAAGGCTGCTATAAATATTGTGCTGGCGAGGGGGTTTAAGTTATTAATATCTCATTCTCCTGTTATTCATGCATTTGTTGTGCTTGCAAATAGGATTATTGCTGCTGCAGTTGCTTGTGTTAGGAAATATTTTGTTGTTGCTTCTACTGCGCGCGGGTGGTGGTGTTGTGCTATTAAGGGGGTGATGGCTAGGGTGTTGATTTCTAGGCCTATTCAGGCTAGTAGTCAGTTAGAGCTGATGAAAGTTAGGGTGGTTCCTAGTCCTAGGCTAAATAGTAGGGTGGTAAGTACATGCGGATTCATTGGCGGAGGAGGGATTTTAACCATCATGTTCGGAGTATGGGTCCAAGAGCTTTTTTAGCTGACTCTGCCTTAGGAAGTGGTGTAGAGGAAGCACCTGGAGTTTTGATCTCTTGAGTATGGGTTCGATTCCCTTCTTTCTAGGAGCTGAGGGGATTTTAACCCCTATTAATCACTCTATCAAAGTGGTCCTTTGGCGTTCGGGCACAGTTCCTTGGTTATAGTTGTGGGGGGAGTCCTGCTAGTGCGATTGGCAGGGCTGTGTGTCATAATATAAGGGCGAGTGTTAGTGGGAGGAAATTTTTTCATACTAGGTGTATAAGTTGGTCATATCGAAATCGTGGGTATGAGGCTCGTACCCATAAGGATAGAATAGACAGGAGTGCGGCCTTAGTTATTAGGTTAATTGTTGTTAGTTCTGGGGCATTCGGTATATGTGAGGCTCCTAAAAATAGTACAATTGAAAGTGTGTTTATTAGTAGGATGTTGGCGTATTCAGCTAGGAAGAATAGTGCAAATGGCCCTCCTGCATATTCTACGTTAAATCCTGATACTAATTCAGATTCTCCTTCTGTTAGATCAAATGGTGATCGGTTTGTTTCTGCTAATGTTGAGATGAATCATATTGCGGCTAAGGGTCAGGCGGGGATTAATAATCAAGTGCTTTCTTGGGCGATGTTGAATGTTTGTAGGGTGTATCCCCCTGAAAAGATAATTACAGAGAGGAGAATAAGTCCTAGGCTGACTTCGTAGGAAATTGTTTGGGCTACGGCTCGTAGAGCCCCAATTAGTGCATATTTGGAGTTTGATGCTCAGCCTGACCCTAAGATTGAGTATACTGTAAGGCTAGATATGGCTAGAATAAACAGGATTCCTAGGTTTAGGTCTGTTACTGGGTATGGTATTGGAATGGGGGCTCATAGGACTATTGCTAGAGTTAGTGCAAGTATGGGGGCGGCTAAAAATAGAAATGGAGAGGACGTGGATGGTCGGACTGGCTCTTTGATGAAGAGTTTTACTCCGTCGGCGATTGGCTGTAGTAGTCCGTAGGATCCTACTACGTTTGGCCCTTTTCGAAGTTGTATATATCCTAGTACTTTTCGTTCGATTAATGTAAGGAAGGCTACTGCTAGTAGTACGGGCACGATGTAAACTAGGGGGCTAATCAGGCTGATGGTTAGGGTGTTTATCATAAACTGGGGAGAGGATTTGAACCTCTGGTTGAAAGGGTTTAGGTCTTTTGCAATTTACCATGCTCTGCCACCCCAGTTGATCCTTATTTTGGCGGGCTGGGGTTTTGGCCCTCCCTTTACCTATATTTATTTGTTTTCATAAATTAGGGGTGGGGCGTGCCTTAAGCATGGGCCCCTCTTTTCCGGTCCTTTCGTACTAGGAAAAGTAGCATTACAGATAGAAACTGACCTGGATTACTCCGGTCTGAACTCAGATCACGTAGGACTTTAATCGTTGAACAAACGAACCCTTAATAGCGGCTGCACCATTAGGATGTCCTGATCCAACATCGAGGTCGTAAACCCCCTCGTCGATATGGACTCTTGGAGGGGATTGCGCTGTTATCCCTGGGGTAACTTGGTTCGTTGATCGATCTTGTTGATCGGATCATTTATGGTCAGATGTTCTGTGGCTTAGAGATGTCTCTCTTGGTTTTAGGGTAGTTTGTCCCAATCCACTTGGAGGCTTGTTTTTCCTCCTTGGTCGCCCCAACCGAAGGTATAGTCTTATTTGTCACTAGGTTTGATAGTTGCTTTTTATTGAGTTGCTTGACATGATTAAGTTTTGTACCTTAAGCTCCAAAGGGTCTTCTCGTCTTGTATAATTATACCCGCTTCTGCACGGGTAGATCAATTTCACTGACTGGAGAGGGGAGACAGTTAAGCCCTCGTTTAACCGTTCATACAGGTCTTTATTTAAAAGACAAGTGATTGCGCTACCTTCGCACGGTCAAAATACCGCGGCCGTTTAACTCATGGTCACTGGGCAGGCTGGACCTCCTATACATTATATTATTGCAGGAGGCGATGTTTTTGGTAAACAGGCGAGGCTTGTGTTTGCCGAGTTCCTTCCTTTTCTTTTAGTCTTTCCCCTAGCGGTAGCACTCTAGTGTGAGGGTAACGATGGTTTTGTTGTGGGTTTTTCTTGGTTTTATTTGTAGTTCACATTTCTCTCTTTAGTTGGGTTCGTTAATTGCCAATGGTTGGTCCGGCTTGGCTTACACTTGTGCGGGGGAGAAGGGCGGGCCTTCTTGTTACTCATTTTAGCATAATCTCTTCCATGCGGGCATGGGTTGACCTAATAATTTTAGGGGGCTAAGATTTGTTATCGGAATAATAAATTTTTTTTGGTCTGAGCTTTAACGCTTTCTGTTTAGATGGCTGCTTTTAGGCCCACTAGGACGGTGTATTTTGTGCATTGTGATCTTTACCCACCTGGAAAGGTTGTGTCCTTGGTTATAGGGGCTGTACCCCCTTTAACTAACTCTCATGTATTTCTCACTAAGTCTTGTTTGTTGTGTTTGATTTAAGGTGGATGAGGCTGAACTTTTATTCATTTTTTAGGTAACCAGCTATCACTAGGTTCGGTAGGTTTGTCACCTCTACCCGGAGCTCTTCTCACTCTTTTGCCACAGAGATGAGTTGGCCCTTGATAGGCTGTCTCGGGGTAGCTCACTTAGTTTCGGGGCTTCAAACTAAAGGTCTCTTTGCTTGGGCGTACTGGCTAAATCATGATGCAAAAGGTACAAGGTTTAGTCTTTGCTTTTTAGTGCCTATATGGTTTGTTTCATTTCTATTTCAGCTTTCCCTTGCGGTACTATTTCTATTGCTTTTGTGTGACCTTTTCTGTCGCCCATACTCAGGTGAAAAAATGGTTTAGGCTTGTGGTGTATGTTTGTTTTGTTTTATTTATGTTGTTAAGTTAATGAGTAGTTAAGCTAGCTATTTAGCTCAGGGCGACCCAATTTGCATGGATATCTTCTCAGTGTAGGTGAGATGCTTGACTAATTCAGCCACACCCTGGGTTTGGTCCAAGTGCACCTTCCGGTACACTTACCATGTTACGACTTGCCTCTCCTTGTTGATGCTATATTATTAGGTATTTTGTGCGCTTTTACGGAGAGAGTGACGGGCGGTGTGTACGTGTCTCAGAGCCGGGTTCAATGGGGCACTCTATTTCCCTTTTACTGCTAAATCCTCCTTTAAGTATTGTTTCATGATACATATTCGTAATGTTCTGTGGTAGAAAATGTAGCCCATTTCTTTCCACTTCATGCGCTACACCTTGACCTGACGTGCTGGGCTGTGCCCATTCTGCTTACTTTAATTACCTTCACAGGGTAAGCTGACGACGGCGGTATATAGGCTGAGGTAGGCTAAAAGTGGTGAGGTTAAACGGGGGTTATCGGTTCTAGAACAGGCTCCTCTAGGTGGATCTGAGGCACCGTCAGGTCCTTTGGGTTTTAAGCTGGTGCTTGTAGTACCCTGGCGGACATTTTATTGTATTTGGATGTCTAGGTTTACGGCTAAGCATAGTGGGGTATCTAATCCCAGTTTGTTTCTTAGCTTTCGTGGGGTCGGGCGGATAATTAAAGCTACTTTCGTGTGTTGGGGCTTCGGACGCCTAGAAGCGTATGACGGCCAAGGGGCCATTTGGCTTTATTGTTTTTGATCCCTAACCACTCTTTACGCCGTTGTAATGTCAACTGGGGTCTCTCGTCTAACCGCGGTGGCTGGCACGAGTTTTACCGGCCCCTATTAGCGTTAAACTGAGTCAAGTTTTCACTTATTGCTTAATGTTTATCACTGCTGAATTCCCTTGGGGGTGTGGCCTTGCTAGGTGTCTTGGGCTAATGTTTGTGCCTGATACCTGCTCCTCATCCCCGGGCAGGGGATTGAGGGTATATTCACTGGGCTGCGGAGACTTGCATGTGTAAGTTAGGCTAAAGCTGACAATAAGGCTGGGACCATGCCTTTGTGCATGCGGGGCTTTTTAGGGCCCATTTTAGCATCTTCAGTGCTATGCTTTATATTAAGCTACGCTAGC